CGTAAATGTAACTCGTTGTTCAAACGATTTTTTATAATTCTGAACGCCCCTTGTAAAGCTTGTTGGAAAACGTGTTGTTGGACTTGATTAATCACTCTTTGTTGTTCAAAAGAAATAGTTTCATTTTTGTAATTTTCGAATTGTTTCAAAGTTGCATAAGTTGAATTAATCAAATTCAACTTTTCTCGTTCTATCTCAGAGTATCCATTCACTCGAAACTGATCTGCTTCCATTTCAACTTTCCGTAAATAATACTTGGCTTTTTCCAACGGTTCGATAGCCTCTTCGCGTATTTTGTCTGAATTTCGAATAGTATTCAAAATCCTCTGTTTTCGATTATCTAATAAATCATTTAATAAAAGTGGACTATATCTTTTTTTTTCTATTCATTTCAAAAACTTCCATAATCCCCTCCCGAACCAAACATGAATCTTTCAATTCATTTGGCTCTCATGCTCAATTACTTAATGGAGAATTCCCATATATTTTTTATGTAAAATGAGCCTATCCCTTCTTATCTGTTCATTCATATTATTAAAAAAAGATCGAAAAGGACTCTTCTGACAAATATGTAATTATCAGCTCAGCAAAGTTGTTTCTTTTTTTTTTTCTTAAAATCCAAAAATTCCTATTATTTGATACTTTTATATTTATATATATACATAGGTCATTGATCCAACAGTGTATCAAATAAAACAAATAAGGAGTTGACATACCTCTTAGTTTCCAATTTTATCCAATATTCCAATAAGCGGTTAAAGTTATTTTATCGACATGAGTGTTCTATATCGAACAAAATTCCAACGATTCGTTTTGAAACCATTTATGTATTAACATACATAGTAGAAAAAATACTATTAGGAAAGAGTACTATGCCGCATCTGCACTTCAAATAGCTTAGCTTTAACCATGTTAATAGTTTCCGCTTATTGTATTGATTGATATTGATAGAGAATCGAAGCAAAGTCAATTTACCAATAAATCACGAAATGCTATGGTTCTTCCATACTATTATTTATCAATTTATTCAGAAGTAATTCGCGAGATCATGCACCGTGCTTTCCTAATTATAATGTGCAGCTGGTTGAATACAGCCTATTCTTGAAATAAACAACTCGCACACACTCTATTTCCAAAAAAAATCAATACACCAAATACTACACTTAGATTTATTGGATTTGTTGCTAAAATATCGGTATTAAACCCGAAACCCCCGGCAAATGGCCAGTTACTTAAAGAAACGAACGAATTGCTTATATTTTTCATATGATCTCCTCTTACTTACTAGATAAACTAAAAAAATAGAAATAGTTCTAACTTTCACTTTTTATTTAATATTTCGTTTTTATGTCTAAATACAAATGATACTTCTAAAATAAAAAGTTTCCGTTGGACTAAGAACGAGAGGGACAAAAATAAGTTGAAAATTTTACATCCTCAAATTTGACATAATTCAAAAAAGTAAGTAATAAGTCTAATAAAATACATATACGGTTTTTTTTAGATTTTTATATTTCTAGTATTAAACAAAAGGATTCGCAAATAAAAGCGCTAATGCTACAACCAATCCATAAATTGTTAAAGCTTCCATAAAAGCCAGACTAAGTAATAAAGTACCTCGTATCTTACCTTCTGCTTCGGGCTGTCTTGCGATCCCCTCTACAGCTTGGCCCGCAGCGGTACCTTGACCCACTCCGGGTCCAATAGAAGAAAGCCCTACAGCCAATCCGGCAGCAATAACGGAAGCAGCAGAAATCAGTGGATTCATGAAAAATTCCTCGCAAAAAAAAATAGTTAATGATACATACAATCAACCAATTCATTATTCCATCGCTAAGAAGATTTATCTAGCCAGTTGAAGTAACTAAGAATTTCCGAAGAAATAAGAACGATTTAGATATTTCCTTTTTCGTTTCTATCCACGGTTCTTTTTTTGTTAATTCATATGACTTTCGAACCACTCTCTAAATCTTATCTATTTTTCTTATTCTTACAAAAAGGAAAGACTTCTAATGAAGTACCCGTATAAAGTATTCAGTCAATTTATAATATATAGTCAAGACCTACTATCACATATACATTACATACTCTTTATTTTCGAAATCTCTAATGATGGCCCTCTAGTGATTCGCCTATATAAGCCGCAGCTAAAGTTGCAAAAATAAGAGCTTGAATACCACTTGTAAATAATCCAAGGAACATAACAGGTATAGGAATCACTGAAGGTACTAAAGAAACAAGAACAACAACTACTAATTCATCAGCTAATATATTGCCAAAAAGTCTAAAACTAAGTGATAGGGGTTTTGTGAAATCTTCTAAAATATTAATAGGTAAAAGGATTAGAGTTGGCTGAATGTATTTACTGAAATAACCCAATCCTTTTTTTGTAAGACCCGCATAGAAATATACCAATGAGGTGAGTAAAGCTAAAGCAACAGTAGTATTTATATCATTCGTGGGCGCAGCTAACTCTCCATGAGGTAACTGTATTATTTTCCAAGGTAAAAGAGCCCCCGACCAATTCGAAACAAAAATAAATAGAAACATAGTTCCAATAAAGGGAACCCAAGGGCCATATCCTTCTCCAATTTGAGTTTTACTCACGTCTCGAATGAATTCAAGGATATATTCGAAAAAATTCTGATCGGCAGTGGGAATGGTTTGTGGATTTCGAACAGCTAAAGTGGCTGAAACTAATAAGATAGCAATGACAACCCAAGAAGTAATAAGTACTTGAGCATGGATTTGAAAACCTACTATTTGCCAATAGAAATGTTGGCCTACTTCCACATCGGATATATTGTATAACCCCTCCTTTAGGGTATTGGTTAGGGTATTGGTGGAACATAATAAAACATCCATATTGAACAAAAATCAAACTTTAAAAAGAATTATTTTGATTCAACTGCCTCTTTCTTAACTTGACTATGTGAATCATATTTTGTTTCGATTCACGATATAGTAATTCTATCTTTTTTTTTCTTTACATTTTTATATTTATTTATATAGATAATAGATATATATTCGTTTCGTATACTCAAGGATTTCGTATAAAGCTAAAACGACCTTCACAAATTGCGAATACTAATTTGTTAAGAACTAATCGGATTGAAGCTGTAGTATCATCATTTGACGGAATCGAAATATCCGCGAGATCGGGGTCACAATTTGTATCGATAAAACAAATCGTTGGAATTCCCAAAGCAATACATTCGCGAAGAGCCGTATATTCTTCTTGCTGATCAACGATGATTACAATATCAGGCAACCCCTCCATATATTTAATTCCACCCATATATGTTTGTAAATGAAATAATTGTCTCTTCAACACAGCCGCATCCCTTTTTGGAAGGTGTTCGAGTTTCCCCATCTGTTGTTCCGCTCTCAAATTCCTGAACCTATGAAGTCTCATTTCTGTAGTGTACCAATTCGTTAACATCCCACCGAGCCATTTTTTATTAACATAATGACACTGAGCTCGTATTGCAGCCCATGCTACTGAATTCGCTACTTTATTCTTTGTACCAACAATTAAAAATTTTTTTTCTCTACTTGCTGCATCAAAAACCAAATCACAAGCTTTTGATAAAAACCGAGCAGTTATAGTAAGATTTGGGATATGAATACCGTTGCGCTTTCCAGAGATATAAGGTGCCATTCTAGGATTCCATTTTCTTGTACCATGACCAAAATGAACTCCTGACTCCATCATCTCTTCCAAATTTATGTTCCAATACTTTTTTGTCATTTCTCCTCACACTTCCTCTTTTTTTTTTGTTTTTTTTTTTTGAAGAGGAAGGACTGGAAAAAAATTGTTCCGACGGAACCTTATCTTCTACCAAAAATGAACTGTTGGTTAATTCGTTTCTATTTTGAACTGGCACAATTCGCGGAATTAGAAGGAAAAATCTGTTCTTATTTTAATAATCCTTAAATCCTATAAAAAATTTGTTCTGATATATCTTCTGCGATGAGAATCGTTTAAAATAGAAGAATCCAAAAATATTCTGTGGTAGAACAAAAGATCTCCTATTTCCCCCCCGAATATTTTTGTTTTTTTTGTTTTTGAGGGTTCTAAAGGAATGTTGTTATCTTGCCTTGAACGGTGCGCAAATCCTATGAATCCAGTCCCAGCGGGTATCATACTCCCCAGAACAACATTTTCTTTCAACCCTTTCAACCAATCGATACGACCCCGGAGAGAGGCTTTTGCTAAAACTCGAGCGGTTTCTTGAAAACTTGCTTCGGATATAAAACTTTGAGTGTTCAAAGCTGTTCTCGTTATTCCCAATAATATAACTTGATAACAAATGGCTTCTTCAAAAGCACGCCCCGTTCGCTTCGCTCGTAACAATCCAATCAACTCTCCAGGTAAAAAAACATTAGACATTCCATCTTCGGATACCACCACTTTTGATGTTATTTGATGGACAATCATCTCTATATGTTTATTATGAATTTGAACCCCCTGAGATCGATAAATTTCTTGGATCTTATGAACCAAAGAAATACGACTTTGTACTCTAGTTAGCTCAGCACCAATCAAGAAACCCCAAGGAATGCCAAGAATTCTTGTTATACGTTCGTTCCAACCCCTAACCCGCCTTTCCAGATTCATTGATATTGAATCAACCGAACGCACTTCTAAGACCTGTTCCACCTTTTGAAGACCCTGTGTTATATCACCATATTTTGATTTTTCATATATAAATGTAACTAATGTATCTCCTTCGTAAAAGATTTCCCCATAATGGCCATGAACAGTTGCGCCGGGAGTGGCTAAATAAGGCTGAGCTGCTCTTATTACTACAGAACTAATTTGAACAAGTAAGACTTGGCCGGATTTTTTGTGTGGTACATTTTTTGTTATACATACATTGTCACAAATAAACTGCCCAAGATTCATTATTGTGGATGTCTCCGCACAATAATAATTATAGTGGAGAAAATACCAATTCAAATGGAATAGATTCCAAATTCTGTTACTGCATATACCGATATTATGATAAATTATTCCATTTTCACTTATGAAATAAAATTTAAGCACTTCAACATTTTTTTTTAAATTGTCAAGTTGCAAATAGTTAGTTACCAAGATCTGATTATGAGTTATGAAATAGTACAAAAAATCCCAATTCAAAATTGGAAGGGCTATTCCTACAGGTCCCAACGAATCAATTCTGGAATTCCTTTTAATGGATTTTTTTTGATTGTTATATTTTACACCGTTGAAGAAACCTGTTCGAGAACAATCCGATGATGACAAAATTATCAAAGGTTTATATTCATTATTTCTATTCAATAATGAAAACGTACGAATAGTTCCTTGATTTTGGCTAAGCGATTCTGGAATCTTTCTTGTCTTGTAATAAAAGGGATTGATATTGATGCGATCTGATCTATTATCAGAAATAAATCTTGAACCTGACGGATCATTTCTTTTTCCGGTATACGAAATAGGAGATTTCACTAAGTCAATTCTTATAAAATTGCGCATTAAACCCTTTGCTATTACTTCAACAAGGGAAGTATAGGCCTGTTCTATCGAAAATTCTTTTTTGTCTTGGTTCCAATTCAATACTAAACACGTCCGAAATAATTTAATACTTATGCCATAAAATCCTCCCAAAATGATGGGTTTACCCACGATAGAATTGACAACTTGAAGTTGAACATGATCCGCTTCCTGTAACCCATCTTGCGGGAAGAGTGTTGTTAAACTTATATCCCCCGCTGTTTCAGATATGACTACAGGTCGAACCAAAACAAAATACTTTTTCTTGGTAAATGTAATCCGTTGGGCATAAACCCAATTTTTACGTTTTTTTTTGAATTCCTTGGAATTTGTTTTTCCAGGTCTTGGTGATATCAAGATGTCACTGTGGCGGAAGATCTTATCAATTTTTACAGTATTGGTTTTTCCAGTAAAATATATATCGCCAGAAAAAATTGTTAATTCAAAAAATTTTTTTTTTATCTCCACTCTTACCAATCCACATGCACTGCTTCTTATATTTAAAGTAATTCGTGTACCTATTCCAATGATACTACTGTTTCGTACCATTATGGAAGAAGATCGAGGTAAGATATGCACTTCCTCTGGAATGAAAAATAGTTTCTCTTTTGTGTTTTTTCCTTTACTAATACTAATTTTTTTAACTCCTCGATACTCAACCAAATCCTTTTTTTTAACGTGAGACTCTATAATATTCTCATATTTATTAATTCCCGAATTATGTCTTTTGTATCTAGGATCGTCGAAATATGCAATAATTTTGTTTCTACGGAAAAGAACATTTATGGATAGTTCAATCACTATACCCGAATGGGATATTAGTTCTTTTTCTCGTTCTGGAATTGATTGAAATGGGATGCAAAATCTGTTTTTACGCCTCTTTGCCAATAGATCAGAATTTTTGGCGAGAATGAATGTATATAGGAGATTATAACGATCCGTGTATATGATTCGATTAAGTTCTGAATAATCAGGAATGCTCTCGTGATCATTAGTTGATAGGTTAGAAAAAAACTTTCGTTCGACAGAACGAGAATAAACCTTCATTTGATCTTGATCCTTGTGGAGCAAAAGGGGGGCTACGGTGGATCGACACGGACCTCCAGATAATATCCATAAATTACTTGTTTTTGGTAAGAGATGAACATTACTATATGTAAATTCAGGTGCATGGTACACATCGGTACTCCAATGCATTTCTCCCTCTAAGTCAGAAGAAATATGTTTTCGAACTCTTTCTTTTAAATTCAAAGTAGATATTCCCGAATGAATCTCAGCAATCGCCTGTTCCGATTTTACATATTGATCATTTTGAACTAAAAGAAAACTTTTTGGTGGAACCTTCACGTTATGTATAAAATCGGAACTCTCAATAATTATATACAAATCGATATAACATAGAAAAGCAGGGTGTCCGTGACGTGTACGTGTGGGATGAACCAAATACTCATTGAATTTTATTTTTCCATTAGAGGGGGCCCGTACATGTCCTGCAGTCCCCCCTGTGAATACTCCACCGGTATGAAAAGTTCTTAATGTCAGTTGAGTACCCGGCTCTCCAATAGATTGACCCGCAATAATACCTACAGCTTCTCCTAATTCGACGAGGTCACCATGAGTAGGACTCCGACCATAACATAATCGACAGATCCAAGATGTACCTCTACACGTAAAGGGGGTTCGAATAAATATTGGTTGTCCTCGAAAGGTTCTTAATCGATTGGCAAGCCCAATTCCAATATCGTGATTACGGGCGGCAATACATCGAGAACCCGTATATATATCATCTGCTAATACACGACCAATTAATGTTTGGCTAAAAATTATTTCCAGCAGCATCCCTTTTCGAGGACTCACAGAAATACTTTGTATAGTTCCGCAATCCGTTCTACGTACAACAATGTGTTGAACTACTTCAACAAGTCTGCGTGTGAGATATCCAGCATCTGATGTTCGTACAGCAGTATCGACAACTCCTTTGCGAGCTCCGTAGCAAGAAATAATATATTCTGTTAACGAAAGGCCTTCGCATAAATTGCTTTGAATGGGTAAATCAATCATTTGTCCTTGGGGATCCGACATTAATCCTCTCATACCCACTAATTGATGTACCTGAGATGCATTTCCTCTAGCTCCCGAAAAAGACATTAAATGGACGGGATTAAGGGGATCAGTCATCCTAAAATTGGGATTCATTTCTTGTCGCAAATATTCACTTGTAATAGACCATATCTCAATAGATTGACGTAATTTTTCTACCGCGTGTATACTCCCAACATGATAGTTTTTTTCCAAAATGAAACTTTGTTTTTCAGCATCTTGGATTAGCCATTCTTTCGTGGGAACTGTTAAAAGATCATCAATTCCTAATGAAATAGATGTAGCAGTGGCTTGCTGAAAACCCATAGTTTTTACTTGATCCAAGATGTGTGATGTATATGCCATTCCGAAGTGATCCAGTAATCCGTTAATAAGTCGTTTCATGGCAGTTCCATCTATTATTTTATTGTGAAAGACCAAATTGACCCCTTCTGCCATAAGTACCTCTATATTTTAGTAGAATTCAACAATGGGTTTAAGTCGGTGATTCAAAAACTTCCTTTTATCGATTGTGATTCACGTGGAAGGGGAGGAACTATGATCCTAGTTGAACCATCCAATTGCATTGCTTAGATTAAGTAACATATGATTAGGTACCCTATGAGCAGGCCCGAGAAAATCCTTGTATGGCCTCTTCGATTTCTCTATAAAGGGAAATATGACCAATAGTAGTTCGAATGTATATACAACGAATTTCTTTTTTTACACTTCTTACTTTTAGATAGTATTGGTAAATTTCATGATAAGTACCCAAGGATTCATAATGAACTTCGATAGGAGCTTCTCTTGAAGCAATAAAGTGTTGATCTAGTCGCCACCGAAGCCACAAAAGACTATCTATATCTAAATTGCTTATTTTCTGCCGAGAAGTTCCAATTGCATCATAAGAATTATAAAAGGAGTATTTTTTAATATCTTTAGTATCATGATTTTTATTATCAACTCTTTCATTTTCATTTTGAGAGTTATAATTTTTGAAATTCCACGGGTTATACCGATTTAAACAAATAGTTCGGCTATTTCTGATCGTTAATAAATAGAGTCCAATAAGCATATCTTGAGTTGGCAAAGAAATGGGATCACCAATAGCTGGAGACAAGAGATTCATATGAGAAAACATAAGGAAACGAGCCTCCGCTTGAGACTCCAAAGATAAAGGCGCATGAACAGCCATTTGATCTCCATCAAAATCTGCATTGAATCCCTTACAAACTAATGGGTGTAAACAAATAGCGCGTCCTTCCACTAAAATGGGTTGGAATGCCTGTATGCCTAATCTATGCAGAGTAGGTGCTCTATTCAGCAATACAGGATGCCCTTGCATAACTTCCTGAAGTATTTCCCATACAATGGGTTCTTTGTCCCGAATTTTACTCTTCGCAACTCCTATGTTCGAAGCAAGATGTTGTTTAATTAGACCGCGAATTACAAATATCTGGAAAAGCTCGATTGCTATTTCGCGAGGTAATCCACATTGATGTAATGAAAGTGATGGACCTACGATAATAACGGAACGTCCTGAATAATCGACTCGTTTGCCAAGTAAAGTTTCACGAAATCTTCCCTCTTTTCCTTCAATTACACCAGAAAACGACTTATAAATTTTATTATGACCATCCCTCATTGGTTGTCCACGAATTCCATTATCAAGAAGTGTATCCACGGCTTCTTGTATTAACTTCTCCTGACACATTACTAATTCCCCCGGAGTAGACCTACTTGCTCTTAATAGGTCATTAAGAGTATTGTTCCGATAGATAACTCTTCTATATAGTTCATTAATATCCGAACTCATTAGTTTACCTCCATCTATTTGAATGATCGGTCTTAGTTCGGGGGGAAGAACTGGTAATAGACACAAAATCATCCATTCTGGTTCGATATTCGTTCGAATAAAATATTTCGCTAATTCCATGCGTCTAACCAAAAAATCCTTTCTTCTTCCAACCTTTCGATCTTCCCATTCATTACCTGTGGACCCCTCTTTCCCTAATTCTTTCCATTCAAAAAATGAATAATCTATAATAATTCGCAAATCAAGATCGGCTAATTGTTCTCGGATGGCCCTTGCTCCAGTAGAGATTTCGCGATTTCGAAATGTATCGAAGCCTTGGGTAGTAAAAAAAAAGGGGATGCTATATTTCCAAGATTGAATTTCATATTCGAATGAACCTCGTAATCGTAAGAAAGTAGGTTTTTTCATTATAGACCTAGCAAAAGAAAAATTGGGATAGGATACTATAAGATCTCCCCCCCCCCTCAAAACCGGACGTGAAAGTTTCCTCTCATCCGGCTCAAGTAGTTATACCAAATATAGAAAGTGATTCTCGCTTTCAAAAAAAAAACCTTAAAAATATACTTCTTACTCAAGTTTAAAACCAT